TGTCACTTTTCTTTTCGATTTTCAGCGATGGAATCGTCCATTACGATATATAAAAAATAAGGATTTAGAAAATGCTTTACGCAATGAAATGTCACAATTTTCTTTTTTTACATGTACAAGTGATGGGAAACAAATAATATCCTTTACATATCCGCCCAGTTTATCGACTTTTTCGGAAATGCTAGAACAAAGAATTTCTTTATACATAATAGAAAAACTATACGACGAAGATCTTTATAATTCTTGGATTTATACTAATGAAAAAAAAAAGTGCAATTTGAACAATGAATTGAAAAGCCGAATCCAAATTCTAGAAAAAAAGGAAGGATCCTCTAGTCTGGATATGCTTGAAAAAAGAACCATATTATGTGATGATGAAAAAAAAAAAAAATGCTTGCCAAAAGCATATGATCCTTTTTTCAACGGACCATATCGAGGAACGAGAAAAAAATTAGATTCACGCGCAATCATGAATACTTATACAGATACAGAAGATTTAGTAGAATTTTTTTTTATAAATAAGATTCATGATCTACTTATTAATGATTCCGTAGAACTCCACTGTCAATCATTTTTTAATTCTAAAGAAGAAAAAGGAATTGATTCAGAAAGTCAAGCAAAATATTTGCAATTTGTATTTGATGTAATTACAACACATACAAAAGATCAAAAAACAATGAAAAAAAAATCTATTGGAATTAGAATAGAAGAAGTCAGTAAAAAGGTTTCTCGATGGTCATACAAATTAACCGAGAATTCGGAAGAAGAGGAAGAAGAAAATGAAGAAGACTTGGAGGAAGACGATCATGAGATTCATTCAAGAAGAGCCAAACTTGTGGTAATTTATAACGATAATGATCAGAATACCAATTCTATTTCTAGTATTCAGAATACTAGTAACAATGATAAAAACGATGATCAAATGGAAGAGGGAGAGGTGGCTTTGATACGTTACTCACAACAATCGGATTTTCGTCGCAATCTAATCAAAGGATCCATGCGCGCTCAAAGACGTAAAACAGTTATTTGGGACCTCTTTCAAGTAAATGTACATTCCCCACTTTTTTTGGATCGTCTAGACAAAATGTCTTTTTTTTCGTCTTTTTATATCAACGAAATGAAGAATATAATCTTTAGGAATTGGATGGGCAGAGAACAAGAATCAGAATTAAAAATTTCCTATTTTGAAAATGACGATAAAAAAGAAGAAAAGGAGAAAGAGGAAAAAAGATATAAAAACGAACAGATAGAAATATCAGAAGCTTGGGATGCTTTTATATTTACTCAAGTAATAAGAAGTTTGATGTTAATAACCCAATCTTTTCTTAGAAAATACATTCTATTGCCTTCATTAATAATAGCCAAAAACCTTTTTCGTATGTTATTATTCCAAATTCCCGAGTGGAACGAGGATTTTAAGGAATGGAATAGAGAAATCCATATTAAATGCACCTATAATGGTGTTCAATTATCAGAAACAGAATTTCCCCAAGATTGGTTAATAGATGGTATTCAGATAAAGATTCTATATCCTTTCTGTCTAAAACCTTGGAGAAAATATAAGGCACAATCTCATCATAGAGATCTAATGAAAAAAAAAGAGAAAAAAACAAATTTTTGTTTTTTAACAGTCTGGGGAATGGAAGCGGAACTTCCCTTTGGTTCTCCCCGAAAACGACCTTTTTTTTTTGAACCTATTTATAAAGAACTCCAAAAAAGAAAAAAAAAGGTGAAAAATAAATTTTCACAAGTTTTAAAATCTTTAAATAAAAAAAGAAAATCCTTTCTAAAAATTAGAAAAGAAAAAACAAAAGGGGTCGTTCAAGTTATCAAACTAATAATGAAAAAACTGGAGAAAGTAAATCCAATTTTCTTATTTGAATTAAGGAAAGAAAAAGTATATGAACCGAACGAAAACAAAAAAGATTTCAAAAGAAATAATAAGATTCTTCGCGAATCGTCCGTTCTAAATCGAACGATGAATTGGTTAAATTATTCACTAATAGAAAAAAGAATGAAAGATCTTTCTGATAAGACAATCAAAATCAGGAATCAAATTGAACAAACCGCAAAAGACAAGAAAAAAAAAGAAATAGTTCTAATTTTTGATAATAAAGGATCGGGATCACAGAAACATATTTTGAAAATATTCAAAAGGAAAAATATCCGATTAATGCGTAAATCACACTACTTTATCAAATCATTCATTGAAAAAATATACATAGATATTTTGCTATGTACCATTACCATTTCTAAGATAAATGCACAACTTTTCTTTGAATCAACAAAAAATATCTTTAATAAATCCATTTACAACAATGAAATAAATCAAGAACAAGAAGGAATTGATGAAACAAATAAAAATACAATGAATTTCCTTTTGACTATAAAAAAATTCAAATCGTTTTCAAATACTGATAATACTACGAATAGCAATAAAGATTCCAATACTTATTGTAACTTATCTTCCCTGTCCCAAGCATATGTTTTTTACAAAATAGCACAAAACCAATTACTTAATAAGTATCAATTGAGACCTGTACTTAAATATCAAGGGAGCTATCCTTTTTTTAAGGATACTTTAAAAGACTATTGTATGATACATGGAATATTTAACTCACATAATAAAATTCATACGTATGTAATGAACGAATGGAAAAATTGGTTAAAAGGTCATTATCAATACGATTTATCTCAAAAAAAAAGGTCTCCATTAGTACCTAAAGAATGGCGAAATAGGATCAATAAACATCGTATGATTCAAAACAAGGAATCAAACCAATTGGATTTCTATCAAAAATACCAATTTATTTATTCCATGAAAAAAAATGACTATGCAGCAAATCCATTTATGAGTCAAAAAGACAAATGGAAAAAACATTACAGATATGATCTTTTCTCATATAAATACATAAACCTTCCTAATTTATACATTTCTGGATCAACATTAGAAATAAACGGGGACCAAGAAATTCCATCTCATTTTAATATATCGAAACCTGAATCATTTTATGTATTGGTAAGTATACCTAGTAATGATTATCTAGAAAAAGGATATCTTATTGATAGGAATACAAATTTGGATAGAAAATATCTTGATTGTAGAATTCTTCATCTTTGTTTTATAAATTTTATAAATAATATTGAGATCTGGACCGATGCACATATTGGTATCAAGATTCAGAAAGATACTAAGACTGAAATTAATAATTTAAAAAAAATGGAAAAAAAAGATCTTTTTTTTCCTACAATTCATCAAGAGATCAAACCATGCAATCAAAAAAGTTTCTTTTTTGATTGCATGGGAATGAATAAAGAAAGGTTCTATGATACCGCATCAAATCATGATACTATATCCAATCTAGAAACTTGGTTCTTCCCAGAATTTGTGCTACTTTTTGATGTATATAAAATGAAACCTTGGATCATCCCAATCAAATCACTCTTTTTTAATTTTTCTATAAATGAAAAAAGTAAAAGCATTAACGTAAATCCAAAGAAATCATATAATAAAAAAAAAGATCGTGAATTAGTAAATTCCAAGCAGGAAGAGAATGAACAACAGGTCCACGGAAATCTTGTATGGAATCTACGAGAAATAAAAAAAGAAAATCAAAAAACTGTTGAAGAAGATTACGCAAGATTAGAAATGAAAAAGGTTCTAAAAAAGAAACAATATAAGAGCAAGAATGAAATGGAACTAGATTTCTTTTTGAAAAAATATTTACTTTTTCAACTAAGATGGGCTGATCCCTTGAAGAAAGAAATAATGAAAAATATCAGGATATATTGTCTCCTACTTAGACTAAGAAATCCAAAGGAAATTGCTATATCTTCGATTCAAAGAGGTGATCTAAATATAGATGAAATGCTGATTCAAAAGGACCTAGTTCTTGCAGAATTGATAAGAAAGGGAATATTTATTATTGAACCAATTTGTCTATCTATACAAAGGAAAGGAAAATATATTATATATCAAACTATGGATATTTCATTGGTCGATAAGAAAAAGCATCAAACAAAGAAAAAATACACAAAAAAAAGATATATTGAGAAAGGGGGGTTTGAAAAATCCATTGCACGACACAGCAACATATTTTTGAGTGGAGACAAAAATCATTATGATTTACTTGTTCCTGAAAATATTCTATCTCCCAGACGTCGTAGAGAATTTCGAATTCGAATTTGTTTCAATTCCCGGAATTTTCATGTTGTGGATAGAAATACAATATTTTGCAATGAAAACAAAATAAGAAACTGTGGACAATTTTTGAATGAGGACAAACATATTAATACAGATAGAAAAGATTTCATGAAATTCAAATTGTTTCTTTGGCCCAATTTTCGATTAGAAGATGTAGCTTGTATGAATCGCTATTGGTTTGATACCAATAACAGCAGTCGTTTCAGTATGTCAAGAATACATATGTATTCACAATTCAGAATGAATTCAATTCCAATGAAAAATGAAAAAAATCTATAGTGGATTTCCTACATATCGTGTAACATATTTGGTAGATTAATAGATGAAAGTCGAAACATATACACTGTGTAACATTCTACTACATGATGCTGATTTCATAGTGTAATTTCATAGTTTATCAATTTTCATTAGGAATAACGGAATCATTTAAAGTAAAAAGAAATTGTTTTCTTTCGTGAATACATATATGTTTTGTATATTTGGATCAAATATCAAATATACAAAACATAAAAACATAAACCACATAAAGAAAAAACAAAGTATTATATGAATGAAATCCAATTTTGATGTATACTAGATGAAAATAACTGACATAAGAAATATTATTATTTTTCCTGATCCGTAAAATTCACAGAAAAGAAAGATAGAAATCTTAATTTATGGTCAAAAATTCATTCATCTCAGTTATTACACAAGAAGAAAAAGAAGAAAATAGTGGGTCTGTTGAATTTCAAGTATTCCATTTCACCAGTAAGATACGGAGACTTACTTCACATTTAGAATTGCACAAAAGAGATTTTTTATCGCAAAGAGGTCTACGAATAATTCTGGGAAAACGTCAACGATTATTGACTTATTTGTCAAAGAAAAAGAAAGTGCGTTATAAGAAATTAATGGATCAGTTAGATATTCGGGAACCAAAAACTCGTTAATTAAATTTGAATTTCTTATTTGAGTTTCTTATTATTTTATTCTTATTATCCTTGTTCTTTTTTCTTTTTTTCATTATTTTCTTCTTATTATTAGTTCAGTTATTCTTTTTTTTTTAGATTTTTCATTTTAAGAATTTCATGAAATAATGAATTAAGGAAAAAAATATGACTGTACCGGCTACAAGAAAAAATTTCATAATAGTCAATATGGGTCCTCACCACCCATCAATGCATGGTGTTCTTCGGCTGATCGTTACTCTGGATGGTGAAGATGTTATTGACTGTGAACCTATATTGGGCTATTTACACAGAGGGATGGAAAAAATAGCGGAGAACCGAACAATTATACAATATTTGCCTTATGTAACACGTTGGGATTATTTAGCTACTATGTTCACAGAAGCAATAACAGTAAATGCACCAGAACGATTGGAAAGTGTTCAAGTGCCTAAAAGGGCCAGTTATATCAGAGTTATTATGCTGGAGCTGAGCCGTATAGCCTCCCATTTGTTATGGCTTGGCCCTTTTATGGCCGATATTGGTGCACAGACTCCCTTTTTTTATATTTTAAGAGAGAGGGAATTAATATATGATCTATTTGAAGCCGCCACAGGTATGCGGATGATGCATAATTATTTCCGCATCGGAGGAGTAGCTGCGGATTTACCTTATGGCTGGATAGATAAATGTTTTGATTTCTGTGATTATTTTTTAACAGAAGTTGTTGAGTATCAAAAGCTCATTACGCGAAATCCCATCTTTTTGGAACGAGTTGAAGGAGTGGGCATTATTGGTGGGGAGGAGACAATAAATTGGGGTTTATCAGGACCAATGTTACGAGCTTCTGGAATCCAATGGGATCTTCGTAAAGTTGATCGCTATGAGTGTTACAATAAATTTGATTGGGAAGTCAAATGGCAAAAAGAAGGCGATACATTAGCTCGTTATTTAGTAAGAATCGGTGAAATGCAAGAATCTATAAAAATCATTCAACAGGCCCTAGAAGGAATTCCTGGAGGGCCTTATGAAAATTTAGAAAACCGGCGTTTTCATAGGACAAAGGATTCCGAATGGAATAATTTTGAATATAGATTTATTACTAAAAAACTTTCACCCAATTTTGAATTGTTAAAACAAGAACTTTATGTAAGGGTAGAGGCCCCAAAAGGAGAATTAGGAATTTATTTAATAGGAGATAGTAGTGTTTTCCCCTGGAGATGGAAAATTCGTCCACCCGGTTTCATCAATTTGCAAATTCTTCCTCAGCTAGTTAAAAGAATGAAATTGGCTGATATCATGACGATACTAGGTAGTATAGATATAATTATGGGAGAAGTTGATCGTTGAAATGATAATTGATACGACAGAAGTACAAACTATTAATTCTTTTTATAGATTAGAATCCTTAAAAGAAGTCTATGGATTCATATGGATTTTTGTCCCCATTTTAATCCTTGTCTTAGGAATCACAATGGGGGTATTAGTCATTGTGTGGTTAGAAAGAAAGATATCTGCAGCAATACAACAACGTATTGGACCTGAATATGCCGGCCCGTTAGGAATTCTTCAAGCTTTAGCGGATGGGACCAAACTACTTTTGAAGGAGGATCTTCTTCCATCTAGAGGTAATATTCGTTTATTTAGGGTCGGACCCTCTATAGGGTTTATATCAATTCTACTAAGTTATTTAGTAATTCCTTTTGGATATCACCTTGTTTTAGCTGATCTCAGTATAGGTGTTTTTTTATGGATTGCCTTTTCAAGTATTGTCCCCATTGGTCTTCTTATGTCAGGATATGGATCAAATAATAAGTATTCCTTTTCAGGCGGTCTACGAGCTGCAGCTCAATCGATTAGTTATGAAATACCATTAACTCTATGTGTGTTAGCAATATCTCTACGTGTGATTCGGTGGAACATGAACTCTTTTTTATCTATTTTCTAGAAAATAGAAATCTAATTCATAGAATTCAATATGTAAATATGAATATCAAAGAATAAAAGAAATATTTTTTTTATTAATTTCTTTATCTTTTTTATGAAAAATTTCAGTTCGATGAGTTAAACCAGATAGTTATATGAGTGAAACAAAACTGCTCCTCAATTTGCAGTAAAACAAGAAGAATCTCATTCCCTAGGTACAAGAAGAAAATTGAAGTAAACATAAGTTGTTTACCCCAAGATTGAGATTCTTTTATTAGTCGTCATATCTTGAAGCGGATGCAAAAGATCAACTGTATTTATTACTATACTGGGGATCTATCAAAAAGAAGTGGGCAGTTAGGAACACCAAAGTACGCAAAGGATGAGTAATGGAAATAATGTAAGGTATCAAAAAAAGGTATTTTTGCATAAAACTTTGCATAAAACGAATCATAATAAGGGCTTGAAATTGGTAGAAATGATCAAGCAGTACTTCCCCACGATTCCGATCTAGAGTATGCTACTATTTGCTGATTAAATAAATGACTATCAAGAACGAATTAATCCTTTATTTTCTTTCCCTTTTTTTTTTCAGAAAGAAGAACAGGAACAAGACAAATAGAATGCAATAAAATAATAGAATAAAAAAGAATAAAATGGGAATAATAAGAAAATATTTCTTTCTTCATACATATGCATATGGGAATTCTTATCATTATTCATTAACTAATGCCCAATTCTTTCTATTTCTGAATATAACGAGTATTTTATTGAAGGATTAAGTTATTGCTGAACAAAGAGAATTTTTGATTATTTTCATTATAATATCATTATAAGGGATGAGATCAATTCAGAAGTGCTTTTTCTTATTCTAGCAGACAGAATTTTATTGGTCGAATTGAGGGCTCTCCAATCTCCAATTTCTCTTTACATTGATTGTATTTACCTAAGGTCCAAGCCAAGGAGAGCAATAATACTGAACTAGTCCTTACCTTACATTTCTTTGTGGCCATATAGGAGCCGTATGAAACTTAGGTTTCATGTACGGTTTTGGAATAGCGATGGGAGCAGTGATGTTATCATCGACTATAATTATCTAACAGTTCAAGTACAGTTGATATAATTGAGGCACAGTCCAAATATGGTTTTGGGGGATGGAATCTGTGGCGTCAGCCCATAGGGTTTCTAGTTTTTCTAATGTCTTCTCTAGCAGAATGTGAAAGATTGCCTTTTGATTTACCAGAAGCAGAGGAGGAATTAGTAGCAGGTTATCAAACCGAATATTCAGGTATAAAATACGGGTTCTTTTATCTTGCTTCTTACCTAAATCTATTAGTTTCTTCATTATTTGTAACAGTTCTTTACTTAGGTGGGTGGAATTTTTCTATTCCGTACATATCTCTTACTGAACTTTTTGGAATAAATAAAATGTTTAGAGTCTTTGTAATAGCAATTAGTATCTTTATTACATTAGCTAAAGCTTATTTGTTTCTGTTCATTCCTATCACAACAAGATGGACTTTACCTAGGATGAGAATGGATCAATTATTAAATCTTGGATGGAAATTTCTTTTACCTATTTCTCTAGGTAATCTATTATTGACAACTTCTTTTCAACTTGTTTCACCATAAACTATAAATAAGAATAAGAAATTAAGAGAAAAAAATAATGAATATTATATATTCATAACTTATCTCAACCAAGAGAAAGAAACATAAATTTTATTCATGGATATATAAAATATGTTACCTATGGTTACTGGGTTCATGAATTATGGCAAACAAACAATACGAGCTGCAAGGTACATTGGACAAAGTTTCATAATTACCTTATCCCATACAAATCGTTTACCTGTAACTATTCAATATCCTTATGAAAAATCAATCACATCAGAGCGTTTTCGTGGTCGAATCCACTTTGAATTTGATAAATGTATTGCTTGTGAAGTATGTGTTCGCGTATGTCCAATAGACCTTCCTATTGTTGATTGGAAATTTGAAAAAGATATTAAGAAAAAACAATTGCTTCATTATAGTATTGATTTTGGTGTCTGTATATTTTGCGGTAACTGCGTCGAGTATTGTCCAACAAACTGTTTATCGATGACTGAAGAATATGAGCTTTCCACTTATGATCGTCACGAATTAAATTATAATCAAATTTCTTTAGGTCGGTTACCAATGTCAATAATGGGAGATTACACAATTCAAAAAGTTATGGATTCAACAAATCAAATGAAAAAATAAAAAAACCCTTGCTTAGTTCAAGAACGATTACCAATTACTAATTACTCTAATTACTAAGATTTGGTTTGGAATAAAGTAGTATTAGCCAAATAACTTTATTTTATCTATCTCATTTTTTTTTCATTCAATTAGTAAGGTATCATATAAAAAAAGAGTTCCTTTCCTGGACCCTTAGTAAGGTCATGAAATATTTCAACTTATTTATTTATCTTTTATTTTAGAATGGATTTACCTGGACCAATACATGATATTCTTGTAGTATTTCTGGGATCAGTTCTTATATTAGGAGGTCTGGGAGTAGTATTACTTACCAATCCCATTGATTCTGCCTTTTCATTGGGATTGGTTCTTGTTTGTATATCCTTATTCTATATTTCATTGAATTCCTATTTTGTAGCTGCCGCACAGTTCCTTATTTATGTGGGAGCCATAAATGTATTAATCATATTTGCTGTGATGTTCATGAACGGTTCAGAATATTCCAATGATTCCTATTTATGGACCTTTGGAGATAGGATCACTTCACTGGTTTGTACAAGTATTTTTTTTTCATTAATGACTACTATCCCAGATACGTCATGGTCCGGAATTCTTCGGACTACAAGATCAAATCAGATTATAGAACAGGACTTAATAAGTAACGTTCAACAAATTGGGATTCATTTATCCACAGATTTTTATCTTCCTTTTGAACTCATTTCTATAATTCTTTTAGTTTCTTTGATAGGTGCAATTACTATGGCTCGTCAATAATAGAATTCTAATATAATAAGAAATAAGAACTTCCTTTTTTAAAATGAAAGAATGAAAATGGATTTAATCTATTTTGTTTCAATCTACTGTGAATATCTTCTTTTGTTATGTAATTCTTCTAGTCTAGTCAACTGAATCGGTTTCATTTTTGTTCATATTGAAATCAATCGAGATAGATGAGGGATTTATCAATGATGTTAGAGCATGTACTTTTTCTAAGTGTTTATTTATTTTCTATCGGTATCTATGGACTGATCACAAGCCGAAGCATGGTTAGAGCACTTATGTGTCTTGAGCTTATACTGAATTCGGTGAATATAAATCTTGTCACATTTTCCGATATATTTGATAGTCGGCAATTAAAAGGAGAAATTTTCTCAATCTTTGTTATAGCTATTGCGGCTGCTGAAGCAGCTATTGGGCTAGCTATTGTTTCGTCGATCCATCGTAACAGAAAATCAACTCGTATCAATCAATCGAATTTGCTGAATAATTAGTTAGAATTCTTCTATTTTCACATAAAAATCAAAACATAAGACTTTTAGATATAATATTCTAAATAGAATCTAATAGAATTAGAATAATAAGATAATAGAATATTTTTATTTTTCTTTCTTCTCTTTTTTCATATAGATTTATGATTTAGAGTTACGAACTTATTCTATAACTAACCTAATAACAAACGTATTCATCTGATATAGAATATATCATAATATCCTTAATAGAATTATCTTTCTATATACTAGTTTCTATATACATATAGAAAGATAGTAAAATTCACATGAATTGAATTCGTAAACTCATATTTCATGATTATTGAAATGTAAATCAAAGTATCTTGGCCCTTTCTCATAAACAGATTAGAAAATATATTGATTCTTCAAATTTTGATAAATCATTGATTCGTCTGGTGTCTACAATAGAAAATATATGATTTCTTTCATTTTCTTATCTTATTTTACCAGATCGAAAATCTTTTGTGTTCAAAACTGGAATTTATAGACCCAATGTCACATTCAGTAAAGATTTATGATACATGTATAGGATGTACCCAATGTGTTCGAGCTTGCCCCACGGATGTATTGGAAATGATACCTTGGGACGGATGTAAAGCTAAGCAAATTGCTTCTGCGCCAAGAACCGAGGATTGTGTAGGTTGTAAAAGATGTGAATCCGCTTGTCCAACGGATTTTTTGAGTGTCCGTGTTTATTTATGGCATGAAACAACTCGCAGCATGGGTCTTTCTTATTGATATGTGACAAAAAACTCCACTTGAATCATTTGATTCCTCTTTACCGACAAAACCCCGTGCTCGGGAGAAGAATAATCTATTTTCTTTTCTCGAGTACGGACTTTTCTGGTCTAATTTTATCTTGTCTTTATCACGAGTTATTTTCCTTGGTTAACAATACTTCTTGTTTTGCCCATATTCGCGGGTTCTTCAATTGTCTTTTTCCCTCATAGGGGAAATAAGGTGTATAGGTGGTATACTCTATGTATATGTATCCTAGAGCTCCTTCTAATGACCTATGTATTTTGTTATCATTTCCAATTGGACGATCCATTAATCCAATTGAAGGAGGATTATAGATGGATCAATCTTTTTGATTTTCACTGGAGACTGGGAATCGATGGACTTTCCATAGGACCCATTTTACTGACAGGATTTATCACTACTTTAGCTACTTTAGCAGCTTGGCCAGTTACTCGAAATCCACGATTCTTCTATTTCTTGATGTTAGCAATGTATAGTGGCCAAATAGGATCATTTTCTTCTCGAGACCTTTTACTTTTTTTCATCATGTGGGAATTAGAATTAATTCCTGTTTACTTACTTTTATCCATGTGGGGAGGAAAAAAACGCCTGTACTCGGCTACAAAATTTATTTTGTGCACTGCCGGAGGTTCCATTTTTCTCTTAATAGGAGTTCTAGGTATGGGTTTATATGGTTCCAATGAACCAACATTAGATTTAGAAAAATTAGCTAATCAATCGTATCCTGCAGCATTGGAAATAATACTCTATTTTGGTTTTCTTATTGCTTATGCTGTCAAATCGCCGATGATACCCCTACATACATGGTTACCAGATACCCACGGGGAAGCACATTACAGTACATGTATGCTTTTAGCTGGAATATTATTAAAGATGGGAGCATATGGATTGATTCGGATCAATATGGAATTATTAGCTCACGCTCATTCTAGATTATCTCCCTGGTTGGTGATAGTAGGAATAATACAAATCATTTATGCAGCTTCAACTTCTCTTGGTCAACGCAATTTAAAAAAACGTATTGCCTATTCTTCCGTATCTCACATGGGTTTCATAATTATAGGAATTGGTTCTATAACTGGCATGGGACTTAATGGAGCCATTTTACAAATACTCTCTCATGGATTGATTGGTGCTGCACTTTTTTTCTTAGCAGGAACAAGTTGTGATAGAATACGTTTTGTTTATCTGGAAGAGATGGGGGGGATATCTATCCCCATGCCAAAAATCTTTACCATGTTTAGTAGTTTCTCGATGGCTTCTCTTGCATTACCAGGAATGAGTGGTTTTGTTGCAGAATTTTTAGTCTTTTTTGGAATAATTACCAGCCCAAAATATCTTTTCATGCCAAAAATGTTAATTACTTTTGTAATGGCAATTGGAATGATATTAACTCCTATTTATTTATTATCTATGTTACGTCAGATTTTCTATGGATACAAACTATTCAATATTCCAAACTCAGATTTTTTTGATTCTGGACCGCGAGAACTATTTGTTTTGATCTGTATCTTTCTACCTGTAATAGGAATTGGTTTTTATCCTGATTTCGTTCTCCCGTTATCGGTTGACAAGGTACAAGTTCTATTATCTAATTATTTTTATAGATACTAATTCTTTTTTGAGATTCAATACTAAATGAAATAAATTTCATTAATTGGAAAGAAAGTCTTAGAATTCTTTGACTTTCATATTTTCACGATTCTTCGTTGTACAATGAAAAAAAAAAGGGAAGGGTGAATTAGAATTGTAATGAGATACATCTAAAGTTTTTGAGAACCATTTGAATAATTCCTCTATTTAAACGGTTCTCAAAAACTCGCACAAAATTTCATTGCATTGTGTATCAGACGATTTTTTTATGTATTCTTCATGTATTTTCTTTTATTCAATGAAATATTCATTGGAATGAACCATAACTATGGAACCCGATTCCTAATAGATTGATCCCAAAATAGCATATCCAAATTAGGAGAAATCCTATAGAAGCTACAAATGCCGAATTTGTCCCTTGATCTTGCAATTTTGGATTTGTTCTAGTATGTAAATAAATTGCAAATATGGTCCAAGTAATAAATGCCCAAGTTTCCTTAGGGTCCCAATTCCAATAAGAACCCCATGCTTCATTAGCCCATACTGCTCCAGAAAGAATGCCTATGGTTAAAAAGGTAAACCCTAAACTAATGACACGATAACTCCAATAATCCAAACGCTGAATTAATTGATATTTGTAAAAATTTTGAAATGAGAAGAAAGAAGCATTTTTTAATACACTTCCTTTTTGGTTCAAATATTCTATATCACCAAAGAAAAACGACTTCCTTAAACTGAAAAAATTCTTGTTTTTCAAAAAAGAATCGATTCTTTTTTGAAATGTAATCACTAGAAGAGCAACTGATAATAACGATCCGCATAAAAGAGCTGCATAGCTCAATAGCATCATACTGACATGCATCATTAACCACTGAGATTGTAGAGCAGGTACTAATATTGCGGGTTGATGCATTTCAGTTGAAAGACCTGACGTAGCGAAACCTTGGGTAAAAAAGGCACTTGGTGCAGTTATTGCGCTTAAATCATTTTTATGATTCCCAAGATACGGAATCATATGAATAATGGATAAACTCCATGAAAGGAAGATTAATGATTCGTATAAATTACTTAAGGGAAAATGTCCCGAAGAAATCCAACGAATAACTAAAAACCCTGTTATAGAGAAAAAAGTAGCTATCATCCCTTTTTCTGACGAATTATGTAATCCTTCGATTTCGTAGACTAATAAGTTCATCAAATGAATCAGAATCACAACTGAGATGATCGAAAAGGAAATATGATTTAATATATGTTCTAAGGTTGCAAATATCATAAAGAAGAGTCCCTTTTAAATAATTGAAATCGGGGAGGGGATTAAATAGAATCTAAAAGAGAATATTTAAAATATTCTCTTTTAGATTCTATTAGATCTATTGTGTCTATATTATGAATATGAAGAATTCTTTATGCCGCCACTCGGACTCGAACCGAGATGCTCTAGCACTGCTTCCTAAGAGCAGCGTGTCTACCAATTTCACCATGGCGGCTTACCTTAAATAATAATATATATTATAGGAAATTCATGTTGAATTGTCGATATTCAATAGAGTTTAGGAAACAATGAATAAAGATGCATTTCCATTCATCTGGAAATGTTAAATATAAAGAAAATATCAATAATACTTAATTAGTATCTTCGTAAGTTCAGTTTGAATAATCAACTTTCCGTACTAAAAACTAGAAACCTAGCTCTTGTTTATCCAGAAGAGTCAGAACTAAATAGTTTCGTTCTCAGTCGAGGTATAAAATTCATAATTTTTTTTCTAACGATTTTGAGATCCAACACCTTAGTATAAAGTAGAATGAAATATTCAGATTCTTCCTTGTCTATCGTAATTGTGCTTTTCTATTTTGAAAAGCACAATTCATAGGAAAGAAAAAACCATCTCACGAATTCAATATCAATCAATAGAAATTGAAATAAATAGAATAAAATAGAACATAAAAAATAAAAAGAAGAAAATAACTAAAATAGAATATAATAGAAATATATAAAGACTAGAAAAAATCTAAAAAAATGATAAAAAAAAATAAAATACACAATACTGAGTACTTTGAATCAAGTAGACAGAAAGATTCTTATTTTTCATATTACCTAGTTCTAACTAATATGAGAAGTAAAATAAAAATACAATTTAATAAAATTGAATCATTTGTCTTACAATTCAAAAATGGAAATTTGGAAGTTCTTTTAAACATGTCAATTAAGATTTTTCCAAGACTTTTTTTTGTCGCACAAAAAAACTTTTTGACTGTCCGGTGGAAACAGATTTAGCTAAAGAAAAAGCTTTTACTGCCTCTAAAGATCCTTTTTTTTTCCAAAGATTTCTACGAATATGCTTTTTTGACATAGAAGTACGTTTTTTTGGAACTGCCATTCAAAAGGTAGGTGACTCCTTTTTATCGTTGTATGTGAAAGACATATATTGTTCAAAATAAATTACTCTTTATTAGTCATTATCTATACTTCATACTTAATTCCATAAATTTCAAAATCCCCTCAATAATATCATAACATACAAATAGAAAAAATAATAAAAGAAAAAGAACAGAAAAATATTCTAAAACGATTCTATTTTAATAGACAAATAGATTTCTATTTTCTATCTTCATTCTGATATTTGCATAATGTAATAATCATATACGTATTTTAGATTTCTTGTTTTCTAAAGGAATATATACAAAAAGAATATACAAAATTAAAGTAATAGTAATATAAATAGAATAAGTAATATAAATAGAATATGAATATTAAGATATAATATTATATTAAGATATAATATTCATAATAATATGAATAATAATATGAATAGAATATAAGATATAATATTAGAGTCATATATACAATATTGCAAATATTCATATTTAATATTCAGAATAGTAATAAAAAAGATCTTTCTTTTCTATATTTTGAAGTTAATTAATAACTAAACAATAAACTTGATTAATTCTTTGATATTTGACCAACCAATTGCAACTTTTCTTTCAAATATTTGATAAAAAAAAAGAAGTCATAATTCCAATATTGTGTATTTTTGTATTTGATCTTTTTCATATTTTTTTCTTATTGTTTTGTTCTTTTTGAAAGAGATCAGAATTGGTGAATTGGAAACAATTATAAGAGAAAAAAGAAAAATTTGTTTTCTTATGGAATATATATATAAATATGCATGGATAATACCCCTTTTTCCGCTCCCAGTTACTATGTCAATAGGATTTGGACTTCTACTTATTCCGACAGCAACAAAAGATCTTCGTCGTATGTGGGCTTTCCTAAGTGTTTTACTACTAAGTATAGCTATATGGTTTTCGGCCAATCTGTCTATTCAGCAAATAAATGGAAGTTTGACCTATCAATATCTATGGTCTTGGACCATCAATAATGATTTTTTATTAGAGTTCGGACACTTGATCGATCCACTTACTTCTATTATGTCAATACTAATTACTACTGTTGGAATCATGGTTTTTATTTATAGTGACAATTATATGTCTCACGATCAAGGATATTTGAGATTTTTTGCTTATATGAGTTTTTCCAATGCTTCAATGTTAGGATTAGTTACTAGTTCCAATTTGATACAAATTTATATTTTTTGGGAACTAGTGGGAATGTGTTCGTATTTATTGATAGGCTTTTGGTTCACACGACCCGTTACAGCAAGTGCTTGTCAAAAAGCTTTTGTAACTAATCGTATAGGAGATTTTGGTTTATTATTAGGAATCTTAGGATTCTATTGGATAACTGGTAGTTTCGAATTTCGGGATTTGTTCCAAATAGTGAATACCTTGATCCATAATAATGGGGTCAATTCTTTATTTGCTACTTTATGTGCCTTTTTATTATTTGTTGGTGCAGTTGCTAAATCCGCACAATTTCCCCTTCACATATGGTTACCTGATGCCATGGAAGGTCCCACTCCTATTTCGGCTCTTATACACGCTGCTACTATGGTAGCAGCAGGAATCTTTCTTGTAGCTCGGCTTCTTCCTCTTTTCATAGTTATACCTTACATAATGAATCTTATTTGTTTAATAGGTATAATAACAGTACTTTTAGGAGCTACTTTAGCTCTTGCCCAAAGAGACATTAAAAGAAGTTTAGCTTATTCTACAATGTCTCAATTGGGTTATATTATGTTAGCTCTAGGTATAGGTTCTTATCGAGCTGCTTTATTTCATTTGATCACCCATGCCTATTCTAAAGCTTTATTGTTTTTGGGATCCGGATCCATTATTCATTCAATGGAACCTATTGTTGGATATTCACCAGAGAAAAGTCAGAATATGGTTCTTATGGGAGGTTTAACAAAATATGTTCCAATTACAAAAACTACTTTTTTTTTAGGTACACTTTCTCTTTGTGGTATTCCGCCTCTTGCTTGTTTTTGGTCCAAAGATGAAATTCTTCACGATAGTTGGTTGTACTCACCAATTTTCGCACTAATAGCTTGGTTCACAACAGGATTAACCGCATTTTATATGTTTAGGATGTACTTACTTACCTTTGATGGGTATTTGCGCATTCATTTTCAAGATTATAGTAGTATTAGTAGTACAAAAGATAGCGC